AGATATTCACGATATGTTCCCTATGGTAACTGAGTTCATGAATTATGGCCAACAAACAGTACGAGCCGCAAGGTATATTGGTCAAGGTTTTATGATTACCTTATCACACGCGAATCGTTTACCTGTAACTATTCAATACCCCTATGAAAAATTGATTACATCCGAGCGTTTCCGCGGCCGAATCCACTTTGAATTTGATAAATGCATTGCTTGTGAAGTATGTGTTCGCGTATGTCCTATAGATCTGCCCGTTGTTGATTGGAAATTGGAAACTGATATTAGAAAGAAACGATTGCTTAATTACAGTATTGATTTTGGAGTATGTATATTTTGTGGTAATTGCGTTGAGTATTGTCCAACAAATTGTTTATCAATGACTGAAGAATATGAACTTTCTACTTATGATCGTCACGAATTGAATTATAATCAAATTGCTTTGGGTCGGTTACCAATGTCAGTAATTGACGATTACACAATTCGAACAATTTTAAATTTGCCTGAAATAAAAACTTAATAACTCATTTTGATCTAAAAGAATGAGTTATTAAGTTTTTATTTGGTGAATAACTAGAATTTTATTAATATATTCATAATTATATTGATTATATTGATTAGGAGACGAGAATCATGTTTTAATTTATATTAAATAGATTTCTATGACTATATTGAGGATTTCCAAATATATAGATTTAAATTACTCTTTCGAGAGATTAGGCCAATAACTATATCTACATCAATCCATATCCATGAAAATGGAATTTTTCATTTAATAATAATAATAATTAAGAACTATTATAAAAAAGTAGATTTCCCTCTTTTTTCCTGACCGGGTGTCAATAAAGTTATGAAAGATTTTGATTTATTTATCTCTTATTTTATATATAATGGATTTACCTGGACTAATACATGATTTTCTTTTAGTCTTTCTGGGATTGGGTCTTATATTAGGGGGTCTGGGAGTAGTATTACTTCCCAATCCCATTTATTCTGCCTTTTCATTGGGATTTGTTTTTGTTTGTATATCTTTATTCTATATTCTATCAAACTCGCATTTTGTAGCTGCCGCGCAGCTCCTTATTTACGTAGGAGCCATAAATGTTTTAATCATTTTTGCTGTGATGTTCATAAATGGTTCAGAATATTCCAAAGATTTCCGCCTTTGGACCGTGGGAGATGGAGTAACTTCCGTGGTCTGCACAAGTATTTTTTTTTCACTAATTACTACTATTCCAGATACGTCATGGTACGGGATTATTTGGACTACAAAAGCAAGCCAGATTATAGAGCAAGATCTGATAAGTAATAGTCAACAAATTGGGATTCATTTATCAACAGATTTTTTTATTCCGTTTGAATTTATTTCACTAATTCTTTTAGTTGCGTTAATCGGCGCAATTGCTGTAGCTCGTCAATAATAACTCTTTAGAACCGGAAAACCCTTGTTATGAGCTATCACATGCATTTCCTTTTTCTATTTGACTTTGGTCTTTATTAGTTTGATCTATTCCCAATATATTCCTTTATTTCATTATTCTAGTCAATCCAATTGGTTAAATTGTTGTTCATATTGAAATGAATCGAGATTGATGAGGAGTTGGTTAATGATGCTCGAACATGTACTTGTTTTGAGTGCCTATTTATTTTCTGTCGGTCTATATGGATTGATTACAAGTAGAAATATGGTTAGGGCTCTTATGTGTCTTGAACTTATATTAAATGCGGTTAATCTAAATTTTGTAACATTTTCTGATTTTTTTGATAGTCGTCAATTAAAAGGAGCAATTTTTTCTATTTTTGTTATAGCTATTGCAGCTGCTGAAGCCGCTATTGGACTCGCTATTGTTTCATCAATTTATCGTAACAGAAAATCAACTCGTATAAATCAATCTAATTTGTTGAATAAGTAATATTATCCTATTAAAATAAAATTAGAATTTTCATAAATCAATTAAAATTAGCATGTGTGCCACGTAAGGTATGATCATGTTATCACAAAGATAAGAAATCAAAGTAGTTTGGCACTGTCAATCCAGAAAAAACCGGGTAACTCATCGATTCATCTAGTATTAGTATTTAAATATATAATTCATTTATCAAGTTACTAGATTGAAACTTTATCACGTTCAAAAATACCGATCCAATGTCGCATTCAGTAAAGATTTATGATACATGTATTGGGTGTACTCAATGTGTCCGAGCCTGTCCTACGGATGTATTAGAAATGATACCTTGGGACGGATGTAAAGCCAAACAAATAGCTTCCGCTCCAAGAACAGAGGATTGTGTCGGCTGTAAGAGATGCGAATCCGCCTGCCCAACGGATTTCTTGAGTGTTCGAGTTTATTTATGGCATGAAACAACCCGCAGTATGGGTATAGCTTATTAATACGTTACAGAAACCTCTCCTTGAGTCCATTTTTTTTTACCGCCAAAACATGTGCCCAAAAATATCTTATTTTTGGGCACATGTTTTTCTGGTCCAAGCGTATCTTGTCTTTAC